ATTTTTACTGATAACCGGGGAAATACCGATCCTAATAATAAGGATACTAATAATTCTAATAAAAGAGACGAAGTAGCTTTGATACGATATTCGCAACAATCTGATTTTCGTCGAGACATAATCAAAGGTTCAATGCGAGCCCAAAGATGTAAAACAGTTATTTGGGAACTTTTTCAAGCAAATGCACATTCTCCGCTTTTTTTGGACAGAATAGACAAATCACACCCTTTTTTTTTTGATATCTCCGAACTGATAAAACTCATTTTTAGAAATTGTATAGGAAAGGGAGCAGAATTCAAAATTTCAGATTATACAGAAGAAGAAATAAAAGAAAGGGAAAAAAAGGAAAAGGACAAAAAAGAAGAGAACAAAAGAAAAGAGAAAGCGCGGATAGAAGTAGCAGAAGCCTGGGATACCATTCCATTTGCTCAAGTAATAAGAGGTTCCATGTTAATAACTCAATCGATTCTTAGAAAATATATTATATTACCGTCATTGATAATAGCTAAAAATATTGGCCGTATGCTATTATTACAATTTCCTGAGTGGTCTGAGGATTTAAATGAATGGAATAAAGAAATGCATGTTAAATGCACCTATAATGGTGTTCAATTATCAGAAACAGAATTTCCGAAAAATTGGTTAATAGACGGTATTCAAATAAAGATGCTATTTCCTTTCTGTCTGAAACCCTGGCACAGATCTAAGCCACGGTCCTCTCATATAGATCGAATCAAAAAGAAAGGACAAAAAGATGATTTTTTTTTTTTAACGGTTTGGGGAATGGAAGCTGAACTTCCTTTTGGTTCTCCCCAAAAACGGCCTTCCTTTTTTGAACCCATTTTTAAGAAACTCGAAAAAAAAATTGGAAAATTGAAAAAAAAGTATTTTATATTTCTAAAAGTTTTAAAAGAAAGAACAAAATTTCTAAATATCTCAAAAAAAACAAAAAAATGGATTATCAAGGGCATTCCGTTTTTAAAAAAAATAAAAAAAGAACTCTCAAAAGTAAATCCAATTCTATTATTTAGATTGAGAGAAATATATAAATCAAGCGAAACTAAAAAAAAAAAAGAAAAAGATTCTATAACCCGCAATCATATAATTCATAAATCCTTTAGTCGAATTCAATCTACATATTGGACAAATTTTTTACTGACAGAAAAAAAAATGAAAGATCTGACTGATAGAACAAGCACAATCAGAAATCAAATAAAAAGAATTACAAAAAATAAAAAAAAAGTGACTCCAGAAATAAATGATAGTCCTAATAAAACAAGTTATAATGCTAAAAGATTCGAATCACCAAATTGGCAAATATTAAAAAGAAGAAATACTCGATTAATCCATAAATTACATTATTTTATAAAATTTTTCACTGAAAGGATATACGCAGATATCCTTCTATCTATTATTAATATTCCCAGAATTAATATACAACTTTTTGTTGAATCAACAAAAAAAATGATTGATAAATCCATTTACAATAATAAAAAAAATAAAAAAAGAATTAATAAAACAAATCAAAATAAAATGAATTTTATTTCGACTATAAAAAAGTCACTTTATAATATTAGTAATAAGAATTCACAGAATTTTTTTGACTTATCCTCCTTGTCACAAGCATATGTATTTTACAAAATATCACAAACACAAGTTCTTAACTTGTATAAGTTAAGATCTATTCTTCAATATCACGGAACGTCTTTTTTTCTTAAGACTTCAATAAAAAATGATTTTGGAAAACAAGGAATAATTCATTATGAATTAAGACATAAGAAACTTCGGAATTCTGGAATAAATCAATGGAAAAACTGGTTAAGAGGTCATTATCAATACCATTTATCTCAGATTAGATGGTCTAGATTAATAGCAGCAAAATGGAAAAATAGAATCAATAAATGTCGTACAATTCAAAATCAAGATTTAAACAAAGAGAATTCATATGAAAAAGACCTATTAATTCATTACAAAAAACAAAACGATTACGAAGTATATTCATTACCAAATCAAAATGAGAATTTTCAAAAATACTATAGATATAATCTTTTATCTTATAGATCTATTAATTATGAAAATAAGAGGGACCCATATATTTATGGATCACCATTCCAAGTAAATAAGAATCGAGAGAGTTTTTATAATTACAACACACATAAACATAAGGGCAAATTTTTTGATATACTAGGGGATATCCCTATCAAAAATTATTTAGGAAAAAGTGATATTATGTATATGGAAAAAAATCTGGATCGAAAATATTTTGATTGGAAAATTCTCCATTTTTGTCTTAAAAAGAAAATCGATATTGAGGCCTGGATCAAGATCGATACCAACAAGAATAAAAATACTAAAACCGGGACTAATAATTATCAAATAATTGATAAAATTGATAAAAAAGATCTTTTTTATCTTACGATTCCTCAGGATCAAGAAATCAATTCACCCAATCAAAAAAAAATATTTTTTGATTGGATGGGAATGAATGAAGAAATACTAA